ATTATATATTAAATTATATATTAAATTATATAGTAGTAATATATAATTTATTACTTATAATATATATTATTACTTATAATATAGAATTATAATTTATATTCATTGGAATAGTGGATTGGAGATATCTCTTTCGAGCCCTTACTTTATCTCAATGGAATTACTTTTAGTTTCTATATATTTTATATTATTTTTATTATATATAATAAAAATAATAATAATATAAAAAATAAAAATAAGAGGTATAAAAGAAAGAAAGACTCTTTTTTCAAACCTTACTTTTTGTGTAATGTAACATAGTAATTATCCTTTTTCGATTGGGGGAGATGGCTGAGTGGACTAAAGCGTCGGATTGCTAATCCGTTGTACGGGTTTTTCGTACCGAGGGTTCGAATCCCTCTCTTTCCGCTTTTGTCAATGACGTGGTATTTTTTTATTTCTCTTTCAATTTCGACGAGTCTTTTTTTTTTTATTTAATAGTTAAAGATGTGGAATAGATAAAATCCTAAGAACATTTAAAAATCGAGCAAGGAAAACAAAAACTTTATTTTTTATTCTTCACGTCCAGGATTACGTCCTGGATCATTAGATAGGAATCCGAAGATAAAGAGAGAAACAAAGAATATCACTACTGTGTAAACAAATAGTTTGAGAGTAAGCATTACACAATCTCCAAGATCATTTTTTTGGAAAAAAAAAAGAGAATAGATTCTCCATTTTTATACCACATTTTGACATCAAAAATGGTTTTTATAAAGCTAGAAATAGAAAAAATAGAAAAGAATTTTCATAAATTCATTTGTAATGTAATATGAGTCAAGTCTTTCATTAACAAAATTTTTTGCATACCCACAATATCTAATTGTGGGGACTCTAATAAATAGGTTCTTTCAATGTAAAAAAGGGGTCCGAATTAGTAAATGGGGTGATCTCCAGACTTATCGTGGCGATACAAGAATTTCATGAATTGAAGCTTTATACTATAAGACTTATCTGATCTTATCAATTGTTAGAATCTTTTTTTTATAATAAATCATGAATTTTTCTAGGACAGTATTCAAAATCTCATCGAAAACTTACAGCAGCTTGCCAAACAAAAGCTAAGAGAAAAAATAGCACAGGTATTACTGGCATAAAATCTACGATTGGATTCAAAAAAGCGTAGGCTTCGGGTAATTTGGCGAAGAAAAAACTATTTGAAGAAAGAGTAGAATTAAACCAGATACAGATCAAACTAAAGATATTAAGCATAACAAACGTTTTGTTTTTTTTGTTTTGTTCTTGAAGATAATTGTATTTATTTTGATTGAGTTATTAATATGAGTTATTGTTATTAATAAAATAATATATTAATTATTATAATATATTAATAATATAATGTTATTTTTTTTTTTAGTTTAAGTTATATAAAAAAATGAGTAAAAATAAAAAAAAAAGGTAGATCAAAAAACTTTTCTTTGATTTGAACTAACTCAACCAAAAATACTTCAATTCTCAAATTAAAAGAGAATAGAAGAAATCATACTTTCATACAATATCTTAATTGAATTATATGTAATGATCAATAAATTTCGTTTAATTCTATATCTAAATGTATCAAAATCCTAGTAACAATCTATTCTATAGATATTTAGACTATAATTGACGAACAACTAATAAGAATATTAGTGTTTATTAATGTCGAATAGAAATATAAAATGGGGCGTGGCCAAGTGGTAAGGCAACGGGTTTTGGTCCCGGTATTCGGAGGTTCGAATCCTTCCGTCCCAGAGCATACCTATTATATATATCATATCAGATTATATATATCGTATCATAATACCGATTTTATATCAGAATAAAAGATTGTCTTTTTTTTTATTAAGAGTATAATAATATTGGATAGAATATGATTCTTTTTTCTTATAATAATTAATTATTATCTGAATTATATCTTTTTCGCAAATTTAATCGTGTTCAAATAACACCAAATAACACACAGATGTAATTGAATCTATTTGTATCCAAGTAAGATGGGAACATAGATCAAAAGAAAAGAGTTTTTATTATAATATAAAAAAAAGATCCGGGGACGGGCTTTTCATTCTATGTCCATACCTTTCATATTTAAATTAGTTACTCATAAAAAAAAAAAAAGCCTTACTTCTTATATCCATTGGAATTTTCAATGATGCATTCTAAATATAAATGCGAAAGCCTCTCTTTTTTTTTTTCCCTATACTTTAACTTTAAATGGTGGTGCAGTCTGATTCTTAATTTTCTGTGGATTTCTAAATTATAACCGCGGGTGTTCGTTTGATATTGGGGTACTAATTAACTTCAATCAATAATCAATAGGATTAACTGGTTTAAAGTAAAAAAAAAGGAGCAATGACTTAATCTGGACTTGTTTTAACTTGCATTTATACAAAATAGTCTAGCACTCCCTAAACTACATATAATATAGGATTCTTTTTTGATTTATGATTCATCATCTTCATAGAATTGACGGAGTAGATAGGAGTTAATCGTCAACGAAAAATACCAATTTCAGTGTCTGCGTCTGTCCGAGTATCATTAAAAAACAATCAAGTTACATACGTAACATAACATATGTATTTTCTTTGAACCTCGTTTTTAAGTATTTTGTGGTTTCTCTAATTCTAATGAATAATTCTAAATCTATGTAACAATTGAGACAAAATCTATTATCTTATTCACTACCTTAGGTAAAAATTGCAGAAAGATTATTGAATTTTTCAGGTCAAATAAACTACGCAGAAAATGAGGAAATGCTTATATGTATGTCTTGTTATCGTTCTATTTCATTGAAAACTTTATTTGATTTCGATAATTACTTTCAGAAACATTTGTTTAGTCTATATGATAGGTATGGGGATCTCCTAGTTCTTTTCTTTCGATTATGATTTATCAAAAATAATAACAACCCCAATCCTCCCTTACATCAGTCTTTATTCCCCACCCCATTAAATTAAAAAAGACAAAAAATAGATATATTATATATTATATATATTATATGGGGTAAATTGAATTCTTGTTGAGACTTCTTCAGAAACTACCCATTCATAAAAGTATAGATTACTATGTACCGACCGAACCAATGATTATTCATGATTCCATAATTGAATCAATTACATACTGGTTACAGCAACCTACTAGAGAAATGTTATGGTAAAACTTCGTTTAAAACGATGTGGTAGAAAGCAACGTGCGACTTGAAGGATATGGTCGGTTGTGGATTCTTACATCCACCATTTTTTTATATTAATTATATAGGAATGAGGGTGCTCTTGGCTCGACATCGTTTGTTCTGTTCCACCGGAAAAACCTCATTTTTTGAGGGTTGCGATGTAAATAGTACATGATCATGATGGAGCTCGAGTAAAAAGTATTGATTCATTTTTTAGGGACATGGATCTAGGGTTAGTGTTAATTAATAAGTTGAAACAACTTCGTAAGTATATTTTCAATATAGAAATCGAAAGGATCCAATTCTAACAAGTTTTAAATTCATAACGAAAATTTATTGGAATTGGTAAAACTCTTTCGATCAAAAGTGTATCACATGGGAATCAACCATTTGTATAATTCTTTGAAAGAAAGAAATTGCAAAAATGGTATGTTGCTGCCATTTTTTTAAATGATTAAAGATCACCGAAGTAATGTCTAAACCCAACGATTCAAGGCAACGATAAAGAATCCTGGAACAAGTAAATACCGTTTTCAGTTGTCTCAAAAAATGGATCATAATGAAGAATCAAAATAAATTCTAAAGGAGACAGACAAAAAATGCGTGGTTAGAGACCGCTCAATAAAGGAAATGCCTAAAGGTTTTTCTTTGGATTATTTGAGAGTTATCCAACTTGAGTTAGGAGGATGTGAATACGAATGATTTTTTTCTTTTTCGGACAAGAATAAGAAAAAGTACTTAAATCATAGTTTAATTGATTTGATGATTTGATGGATCTATTTGACATTAATTATAAATTCTATATATAGACATAATTTCTAATTTTCTTGAGCCGTACGAGGAGAAAACTTCTTATACGGTTCTAGGGGGGGTATTATTCATCTACATCTATCCCAATGGGCGGTTTATCGAATCGTTGCAATTGATGTTCGATCCAGAAGAGAAGGAAGAGATCTTCGGAAAGTGGGTTTTTATGATCCGATAAAGAATCAAACTTATTTAAATGTTCCTGCTATTCTATATTTCCTTGAAAAGGGCGCTCAACCTACGGGAACTGTTCATGACATTTCAAAGAAGGCGGGAGTTTTTATGGACCTTTCTCTTAATTAACAGATTAAATTCAATTATTGAAATACAATAAATAAAAAGGGGGGGGTGACTTGTATATAACTTTGTATAACCCTTTCTATACAACTCCCCCCCTTTTGCTCTATTCCTACTCAATTTATTATTACTACCATAAGATGTCGTCGTCTATAACGACAAAAATTTATTTTTATTTTAGTGAGATAAATTCATATAAGACAGATAGATAGAAAAAAGATCAAGTGAATAAATGAATGAAATAGTTGGATCTATAAATATAAAATTTTACATTATCGCTAATTCAATAATGGTTTATTTTTCGTTGAAACTTTAACTTTATATTTTTTTTTTATTTATTTTATTTGTTCATAAAAAAACATGGGATTTAAGCTTACTTTTTTTACTTATATTGATTGCGTAAACCCAATCAAGATTTTTTTATACTTCTCTCCGAATTTTTTTTACGCCTATACCTTTTTGTATTTATCTTTATTAAATATGTAGTGCTAATTCAATACAAGTCATTAGTTTTTTTATTTTTAATTTCTATTTATTTATAGTTATAGTAATTAAATATTATGTTGAATTTAATAAGAAAATATTGAATAATTTTTTATTTGAATTTATGGTTTTCTACATTATGTTCTTTTCTCAACATTAACTTTTATATTGACAACAGTATATCAAACAAATATAATCCGATCGTGAATAAATGTATATATTTATC